AATAGCTACAATAACTGCTAAAACAGCAGAGCTCTTAGCAACATTTCCCCCGAACTACTCACTCAAGCAGGAACAAGAACTCCTAGCTTCAATAGCTACTTTAGCACCTTAGCCCCTAGCTACACTTGCTGCTCTGCATTAGCTACACTTTAGATAACTACTTAACTTTCCGTAGGGCTATAAGTAAGTCAAAAAAGAGCTGTAGATAAGCTTCTATCGTGAGTAGACCGAAATGTATACTCACTTGCTTAGAGCTTTCTCACTCTTCATCAACATATCTTTCGGGAGAGCTGATTCGCTCAGAATTCCTGGTAATACATCTTCGGGAAGAGCTGCTTATTCCCCAATAGCAGGAGTATCCTCGCTCGTATGCTTGCTTTATGGTCAAAACGTTGGTCGAGATGCATTACATCTCATAGTCGAGGAACGGACTCCTTTCTTCGTAGGTGATTGAGCTGATTCGGGAGATGGTACACTCGCTTAAAACAGAATAGGGCAAAGCTTCTTCTTTAGCTACCTCAATAGCAGCTGATGTATCAACAGATTCGCTAACACTTCCTGGTAAGACATCTTCTTCTGGTACTGCTGATCAATCTTCTCCTTAGCTACTTTAGCTGCAGGAACTCATAGCTACAAGAGACCTAGACTCGAGACGAGATTCGCCTCCGAAACTACCTTTAGAAAGAGAAGAGCAAGATCAAACTCTGTCTTCAGAGCTACCTGATTACGATCAACTGCTTTAGATAAGCCAGGGCTTAACAGCTCCTTACCTGATTACGATCAACTCCCGCAGGGTAGAGCTCCTCTTCCGTATCTGTTATATCTGCATCTTCCTCATATGTAGTTTCTATGCCTTTACTTTCAAACTTGGCTTTCTCGCTGGCTTCTTCGATTACATTCCTTTCTTGGGTTCACTAGAAATGTCATCTCTCTCTTCCTATCCGATATCAACCATCAAACCCTGTCGGATAGAAGCCTACCTACTATAACCGGCTCATCTGTTTACCCGAGTTAGACCGCTAGCATCTTACCTTACATCAAAAGTCCCTACCCCCATCTTTCTCTATCCCGTCACGAGCAATCGAATGAGTTTTGGGAAATGTGAAAGAAAAGAAGATAGATGCCCGGTGTCTCATTCAAGCTTTAGGCTTGTTCGGAAAGTCCTATCTTTCCAGCGCTCGCCTCTAGCCCTATCTTTCGCCTAGGTGGAGAGGAGGCCTATTCGCATCCTTTTATCCTATACAATACGCACCTTACCTGAAGATCAAATTCCCCCTGGCGAACTATTCATATTAGATTCACCGGCTGGATTCAGGAAGCGTGAAAGCGGTCAGATGGAAGTTGTTCTTACTTTCGAACGGAGAAGCACCAACTCCAACTATTCATGCCATCTTCATTGGGCTGACAAGAAAAGGCAGCTTCCAAGTCATATCCCCCCTTCCCTCGTCAGGCAGCTATCTGTCACTCACGGAACACTTTCATGTTCCAAAAAGACCAGAGTCCGACACTTGACAATGAAAGAATAGCAATGAAAGAACAGACAGAAGTGGAACGAGTTTCACAGTCTTCAGTGGAACCTCCGTAAGAGAAGAAGGCATACCAAAAGCCTCGTATGCGGAGTAGCAGTAGGTCCAACAATTGACATTGCCTTCTTAGCCCAAGAACTAGGCAAACGCGAATAAAAGCTTGAACTGAACTCGAGCTAGTCATTGGAACATTTATCGTTATGGTGCCTTCCGGAGGATCTTTAGGTGGTAATCGGAAATTGGCTCCTAATTGCCCTCCCTCTTGATCAGCTTGGTTCTAAACTCCTGCTCTCCCAGCTCCTTATTTCATAAAGTAACTCATCTGCCGCAGTCTCTTTAGAGCAAAGGAATCTGAATTGGCCCTTGTAGCTAGATGAATGATCAAATAGTGAAAATCATCAAATAGCAATGAAGTTCATTCTATTCGTAATGGGTTCCATTCGTTCCCAATGCAGAAAGAAGCCTCTTTCTACTTTCTACTGAGTGTGATTCCCAATTAAGCTCATGTAGCTAAAGGTTTATTCCAGATCCATGTATTGCCAGGAGAAACGGATAGTCTAAGGTCTTTATTCCTTGTTGAATTGGTTGGAGCAGAATGAAAGGTAAGTGAGAAAACAACTACGACTTTATCATGCCTCCAAAAATGGGTATGTACGTAAGCAGTCCGGAGACATAAGGGATCAGTCACAAACAAGGATAGGAGGGATCCTACGCGGAAAACCTCCACAAGAAAGAGTTAACGGGAATAGAATAAGAGCAGTGACTAGTGGCCGGGGGGTGGGCCCCCTCCAGAATCAGTTGTGGGACCGGTCTGTCTGTAATAAGCAATAGCAATTCCTTGGGTGGGAATAGGTGACATCGCTAGGAGAGCTGAGAGGGACGGATTTACCAATGTCCAAGGCAAGAGAAAAATGGACCCTCCTCGCTAGCAGCACAGTTCACTCCTGCGGATTCTTTCACAACGGAGCAAACCAAGTCAGGGAAGAGGATGAAGACGGATTCCCAGAAAAGCCATCCCCAGCCAAGCCGGAAAGTAAAGGCATAGAAAGATGGTCTGAGGCAGGGTAAAAGGGTGGTTACGAGGTAACAGAAAAGCAAAGAAAAGGAAAGCCAAAGGAAAGGTCTCTATTCGTATTCGTTAGGTGTAGCTGCAGAGAATCACATTCTCGATCATTAAGATGCGCCCAATCAACGTGTCGGGCGGAGATCAGAAGAATCTATTTGTTTTGAACTTGACGAACTTCTAAGTTCATCCGTATGGTAGGGGTTCAGTAGCGAATTCCAAAAGGCTTCCATCCACTGTCTATCCCATTCTTGCGATAGAATATCAATTTTAGCCATAGAATGTATTTGATTCAAAGCCTTTAGAGTCCTACAATCAGCTTCTGAACCTCCAGATTACATATCTACAAAGAAAGAAGGGCTTCAATCGAGTCACGCCACGAAAAGAATAGAAGCTTTCTCATGCGGGTTAGGAACAACAAGAGAGGCTAGAAGGTTAGGTTAATGGCGGCATACAGGTCAGTAGTCGATCCAGGTCTGAAGTCGGAACATTGAATTATGGTACCTAGGTCGTAACATTAGCTTATGAAATAAGGGGTAGCTAAAGAAGAAGAAAGATATGTTGATGAACAGTGAGTAAGCCGCATTGAGAATGGAGGGCATAGAGAAGATATAGGTAGGTTCCTCTTTAACGTAATTTGTTGCTTCTGCTTCAGCCTTCAGTGTTGGATAATGTGACTGAGGTAACCACTATTGTTGCTAACAATGAGTCCATTCGGGATTCCCTTTCAATGAAGTACTTAGATCCACAAATTTAGGATGAAGCTATTGCTACTGCCCATAAACTGGTAGAAAATGAATGTACAGCCTGAGCACATAGAGCATAGAGGAATACCCGCAATGTGTGTAGCTATCAAGTGAAGGACTTCCGGGAGGTGGGCCAGAACGATGGAACTGTGCTGCTTGCTTTGTTGTTTGCATGTCTTCAACCACCAAGAAATGACTAACATTAACAGCGGCTGTTAAAGCAAGGGCATGGGGAGAATGCAGATGAATAAGCCAAGTAGGATAGAAGTCTAGATTGTGGCTAAGAGCACACACCAGTATGAACAGACAGAAATAAAAGCGGGAGTAATCAAAAGTGCGGTGCACAGAAAAGCTTATCTAACAGGAAAAGAAAGAAGAAGCCGGACTAGCTGATGACCTGGATTTGGGCTGAGGGTGTCTCTAACCAAGTTTTCGTATTCACCGAAGTTAAGTTGAGGAGGTACCCGTTCGATTAATCGGCTTTCGAGTAGGCGGACCCGGGTATACAATTCTATTTCTCGGTCTGGGTCTTGCGGCCCAAAAAGAGCGCATTCGCTTCCTCGCCTGCCCGGGAGGCTCCCATCACTAGCTCCATATAGGCCCCATGGAATAATCCGATCTAGAGCGAGCAAGATCTTTCTCCTCCCGCAAGTTTTGCTTTGAATCTGGATGTCCGTGATCAATAGCAGTTCATTTCCATAATGTTCAGGTTGTTTAGGTCTCTGCTTCATTTCATGTGCGGGTGAGATTCTTCTCTCTTTCCTTCCTAGTGGATTCTAATCTATGGGCCGAGAGCTCTAGCTGGAAAGGGGATAAGCTCGACCGAATCGAGAGGAAAGCCAGTAAGATATTCCACACCATCAGACTTGGGCGAAGAGACTAGGTCCGAAGATAGGAAGAAGTTCCCACAACCTTAACAGAATAAACCTAAACCACATAAGGATAAGAAGAAAGGGCATAAAGCTAAGCAAAGGAGAGTTACAAATCTGAGACCGAGACAAGGAATTCTTCTGAGAATATAGTTGTTTACTTTGAGGTGGCATTAGTCGACCGACTATAGGTGGAGGCGTCTGCGGAAAGGGGCTTTACTAGCTCGACAAAGACTTCGAAGGAGGTAACCAGCTACTAGACCGAAAGGAAGGTGTTTACAAACAGATCAATAACTAGTTGAGGGGGTGATCCTGTCTCAGATGCGGATTTCTTTCCTGTTGATGGAATACGGACAGCTAGTGCTAGCCTCTTTCCTCTTGCTTTTCTTTTTCTTCGCCGTTTTAGGAATGCTCTTGAAAGTCACGCTTCGGTTAGCTTTGAATTAGAGACTCACAGGATACTGTGAAAGGGGCATCCATCTCATCTTTTGGGCGAGTAGACTGATCGACCCACCATTTAAGAACCAAACAAAGCAAGGGCACTGACTTTACCAAACCAAGGGCGTTGACTAGTGCCCATGTGTGTGCTTGCATAGCTGCTCTGACTCTTTACCTAACATCCTCCCCAACCATGAGAAAGGAAAAAAGTCATTTCTAATGGAGGGAGTTCCACGATCCGACCAACAACTCGCGCTGAAGAGATGGATATTGGCTCTTGTCTTTTAGTAGCTAGAGCTTTGCTTTCTGCCCCTCAGCCTCTCTAGAAGGGCTTTTCTCGCTTGTAAGTTCTAAGGACAGTCGCCAGTGACTAATAGTATCGAACAGACAGAAGACCCGCTTATTTCTCCGCGGATTCTTTGGCTCCCTTTCCTAACCTCGCAATGAACGAAATGAGACGTTTGCTTGCTTTCGACGTGTTGTGATGAGAGGTGCCTTAGCCTAACATATTAACATCCCGTCCTTTTGAGTTGTAAGCAATGTCCCTTCGCTTTATGAAAGCGATTTTACTTTTATAATGGTAGGGCTTCAAAGCTTGTAGTTTAAGGGAGAGGGAGAGTCAGGAATTCTGAGCCTGGATTAAATGACTGAACGAAGTGAATACCTTATTAAATGATTTTCCCTAGAACCATCAGATCTGCTGAGATGAGAGTAGTTGGCCTAGAAGGATCCTTGCTTGATCCAGGATGGATTTTTATACCCGTAATCGCAACAAGACAACCAAATTGCAAGAGCGGAGCTCTACCAACTGAGCTATATCCCCCCCTTCCAAGCTGAGTGGCAGGCGGAGCAGATGCCTCGACGAAGAAAAACCTCCTTTTTTTATTCTTCGGCCTCTGTTTCTCCGCGCAAAGGGAAGTCGTCCGTAAGGGATAAGCGTTTAGGGTAAGCCGGCTATTCCGGCAAGCGAGTAGTCCGTTATGGGCCCCCCCGTACCCCACTTTTTTGTTATTGACCTTTTCGGGCTGTGTGAGTAAAGATCCCCCTTAGTCCTCCAAAGGAGCAAGTGAAGTACTGCAGAATTGCTTAGACTAGCTTGACTGAACTAGCTGGACTTAGCAGATTGACCCCCTGTTGCTTTGTCTGCTTCCCCTGTTTACCCCCATATCCCCGCGGCGTGGGCGTTCCTGTAGAAAGAGAAAGGAAGTCAACTCAAAACGAATCGAAAACAAAAAAAACCATCCCTTAAGCCGAAAGCGGCTAGAGCAAGATCGACCGAGTACCAGTACTGCCATGCCCAACAAAGAAAGTGGAACATTTTAAAGAGGCCCGAAAGCAAGAGAAAGAAGGTCTAGAAAGACTTAGTTAAGTTAGTAGGGAAAAATAGACGAGGAATCTCTTTCGCCCAGATAGCTCACAGCGCTCATTATATAGATATTTGAAAAACTAACTCATACTCATGTTTCCACTCTATTTTTTTCATCACAAAGATATATCATGTCAGGATCTGCTGCTCAAACCGAATCACGCCAACGTTATGGGAGTTCCTGGATCGTGTAAAATAAGAGTAGTACCAAAGGCGGCACCTTCTGATTTCATAATAAAAAATGGAAAATTGGCTATGGAGATTCCGCGCGGTCAAAAAATAATACATAAAAAAAGGGCTTCGACAGGAAAGTCGTTTCGATCCAATCCATTCTTGTGGTCAAATAAGGGGTCTGTCAGTGACCTAGCACGACAAAGCGCTCTCCGGGGGCATGGAATGTCGCATTTTTTGTTCAGAATCTCCACAGTAATGTCTCTATTAAATTCTCCGGTCGAAATACGGGAAACCTCCATTCAATTCTCGATGGAAACAGAGTTTTGCGAATTATCCCCGGAACTGGGAGAGCATTTCGAGATCTTCGAACATATTCGAGGGTTCAACGTGACTATTGTCACTTCGGCCAACACGGAAGATGAGACTTTACCACTGTGGAGCGGTTTTTTGCAAAGAGAGGAAGGAGAAAGTAAGTAAGATGGCGGAGAAGCGAAATATACGAGATCACAAAACAAACGGAGATTGCTCGCGGCTAAATATGAATTGAGACGAAAGCTTTATAAAGCCTTTTGTAAAGATCCCGATCTTTCTAGTGAGATGCGGGACAAACATCGTTATAATCCAAGTTGACAAGAAATAGTTCCTTTGCACGAGTAAGAAACCGATGTATTTCCACGGGCCACCCTCGTTCCGTATATGAGTTCTTCCGAATTTATCGTATCGTTTTTCGTGGATTAGCATCTCGAGGTGCTTTGATGGGCATAAAGAAAGCGTCTTGGTAGCCCAAACAAACCTATTTTTTTCTTCTATCTCTTTGGGACAGTGCTCATTCGTCTCTTGAGCGGCGGCGAATCTCGTTTGTTATCAAATTGGAGGGTATGCCTTTACTTGGGGAGTCTATTTCTTTGGTCCATTTGTGTACTTTATCTATTTTTTTATTTCGGCCATGGAATAATTTCGTCTCCCCGTCGGAGGCGGTGTCGGCTCGTCTATTCCGGATCTCAACGGCCCCCGCCTGAGGCTCCCCCCCCTCAACCGGCTGAAGACGTCTATTACGAAAAAGAGCCTGATCGCATAAAAGCCCGGAAAAAAAGGCAGAGAAAGATGCTTCGGCGGTCTCAAATAGGAAGGCGCTGAGATCCTCACTCAAATAAAAGAGATTGTAGAGGGTGGGAATCATCCGAAAAAAGAAGAATGCATCTCGGAAATAAATAAGACAAGAGAATTCTTTAAAATAAAAAGGCGGAAAAGGCGGCGGGGTTGAACAAAATAAAGAGGGACAGGGGGGGCAGCGATATTTCGAATAATGAGACGATCG